TAGATCCTAGTGAGTTGGATTCGGAGGAGGAGGAGGAGAAAACTTATATAGATCGTCTTTATTCTTATCAAGAAGAGACGGGATTAACCGAAGCCGTTCAAACAGGTACAGGTCAACTAAAGGGCCTTACCTTAGCAATGGGAGTTATGGATTTTCGGTTTATAGGGGGTAGTATGGGATCGGCTGTAGGGGAGAAAATCACTCGTTTGATCGAGTATGCTGCCAAGAATTCCTTACCTCTTATTCTAGTGTGTGCTTCCGGAGGAGCACGGATGCAAGAAGGAAGTTTGAGCTTGATGCAAATGGCGAAAATATCTTCCGCTTTATATGATTATCAATTGAATAAAAAGTTATTTTTTGTATCAATCCTTACATCTCCTACGACTGGGGGGGTCACGGCTAGTTTTGGCATGTTGGGGGATATCATTATTGCGGAACCCAACGCCTATATTGCGTTTGCGGGTAAAAGAGTAATTGAAGAAACATTGAATATCGAAGTCCCTGAAGGTTCACAAGAGGCCGAATTTTTATTCGATAAGGGCTTATTCGATCTAATCGTACCACGTAATCTTTTAAAGACGGTTCTGAATGAGTTATTTCATCTCCACGCTTTGACTCATTAGAGTCTTAAATTAATTTATTAAATTTTTTTTAGTAGCATAAGAGTAAAAAATTCGCGAAAGAACGTTGCGGATAATAGTTTTCTACATATTTATGATTCTTAATTAGGAAAATACGATAAGAGAGTGAAGTCTTTCTTCTGCCAAATTAAGTCGGGCAAGGTATGTAATAACTAAAAGGAGTTTCACCGCGCCTTTCTTACTTAATTCTTACTTATATTTTCTATATATAGTTAAAGTAGAGAGTCCTTCATATTTCTATTGCTATATATATCTATATATAGCATATCTGCCCACCAGAGAATCCCCCTTTTTACTATTTTATTCATTTAGCCGAATGATAATGACTTTTTCGGGAATTTATAAGGGGGGCTCCCTACTTTACTTTACTTTTATTAATTTATTCAAGTAAACTAAATTTTGAAAATTAGAAAACAAGAAAAAAAGCCCATTTGGGGAATTTTAGATTCCTTGCATTTTATTCTCTATTCTATATACTCACTTAAATATACTTAGTATAATATAATTATATAGGAATTCGAATGATTCGAATATAACAACTTAAAAAAAAATATAGTATACCACTAAATAAACGATACAAATAGTAAATCGAGGTGCCCGTTCTATGACAATTCTCAACATCTTACCCTCCATTTTTGTGCCTTTAGTGGGTTTAGTATTTCCGGCAATTGCAATGGCTTCTTTATCTCTTCATGTTCAAAAAAACAAAATTTTGTAGGTCCGGTAGGGCCAAGAAGACTTAGGCTTGGATCCTAACACGGATATCTATTTAGTAGAATATAGTCATAAGCGGCTTCCTTCAAACCTAAATGCACGGGATTCTTCTACGGGCCTAAAAATGATATATGAGTAAATGAACTAGCGAAAAAAAATTGTGACCCATACCTGAACTAATAAATAAAAGCAACGTATATCTATATGTGTGTAGATGGGAAATCGTATGAAGCGTTTCCCAGTCATTTCGATGTAATGAATTCGCAGAATTTCTCCCAACGACTCACTTTAGACTAGTGGGATTGGGCAAAAGTTACTTTGGAAATGTCAAATTCATTTGGGCTAGTCTTCCACTTCCAATAAAATGCAACGGGATTTAGTATGAGTTGGCGATCAGAAGGTATATGGATAGAACTTATCGTGGGGTCGCGAAAAATAAGTAATTTCTGTTGGGCTTTTATACTTTTTTTAGGTTCATTCGGGTTTTGGGGGGTTGGTTTTTCAAGTTATCTTGGCAGAAATTTTATATCTTTATTTCCCTCTCATCAAATACACTTTTTTCCCCAAGGAATCGTGATGTCTTTCTACGGGATCGCAGGTCTATTTTTTAGTTCTTATTTGTGGTCCACAATTTTGTGGAATGTAGGTAGTGGTTATGATCGATTCGATCGAAAAGCGGGAATAGCGGAGATTTTTCGTTGGGGATTTCCCGGACAAAATCGTCGTATTTTACTACGATTCCTTCTGAAAGACATTCAAGCTATCCGAATAGAAGTTAAACAGGGTATTTATGTTCGGCGTGTACTTTCTATGGAAATCCGAGGACAGGGGGCCATTCCTTTGATTCGTACTGATGAAAATTTAACTCCAAGGGAACTTGAGCAAAAAGCAGCGGAATTGGCCTATTTTTTGCGTGTACCGATCGAATTGAACTGAATAATGAACAGTTTTCTTAGCAAGAGACGAGGGAAAGTACCCTTCTTTTCGACCGCACAATTTAACGTAAATTTATTCACAATACTGCTGAACCTAAGAAGATGTATATTATATATGAAATAATTGGAAATAGAAAATGCACCTTTCTTTGTGCACAAAAGTTATGCCTATATTATCGAAATTCACCAAATTCAGTAACAAATCGAAAGAGAAATAATAGAAACTCATCGTATAGATCAAAAAAAGCATTCCAGAATAAAATATATAAAAGCTATTTTTCTTTTTATTTTCCTAAATTTAGATTAATTATTCTTGTGGACTATGTATGGGCAATCGGTTACTTTTTTTTGAACTACTTTCTATTTGAATAGAAAGGAAGTCTTTTATCTTGTATCTTGAAATCTTAATTTGAAGGGGCCTTTTGAGAATTCGTCGAAAAGAGGAAATTACTTGTAATTTGAATAATTGAAATATAGGGAAACAGTATTGTTTGTTCATTGGGATACGCTTTCTTAGGCTATTTACATATTCTTTTTAACTAACTACTGACTCACAAATAAAAAATAGGTAATAGATTCATAAGTTTGAAACCTAGTAATAGACCCTATACCCGTATAGAACATAGAAATCGTAGATCCTATAAAGTCGACGTCTGGGATGGGTTCATTAAAAATTTACGGATGAAAAAATGAAAAAAAAAAAAACGATTCCCCTTTTCTATCTTACATCGATCATATTTTTACCCTGGTGGATCTCTTTTTCTTTTAATAAAAGATTGCAATCTTGGCTTATTGATTGGTGGAATACTACTAAATCCGAAACTTTTTTAAATGATATTCAAGAAAAGGGTATTTTAGAGAAATTACTCGAATTAGAGGAACTCCTCTTATTGGACGAAATGATAAAAGACTACCCCGAAACACTGCGACAAGAGTTTCGTCTTGGAATACACAAAGAAATGATCAAATTAATCAAAATGTACAATGAAAAGCGTATGGATACGATTTTGCACTTTTCGACAAATATACTTTCTTTCATTATTCTAAGTATTTATTCTATTCTAGGTAAGAACGAACTTATTATTCTTAATTCTTGGGTTCAAGAATTCCTATATAACTTAAGCGACACACTAAAAGCTTTTGTTATTCTTTTAGTAACTGATTTCTGTATAGGATATCATTCTCACCGCGGTTGGGAATTAGTGATTGTCTCTGTCTACAAAGATTTTGGGTTTGCTCATAACGATCAAATTATAGCGCCACTCGTTTCCAGCTTGCCAGTCATTCTAGATACAATTTTTAAATATTCTATTTTCAATTATTTAAATCGCGTATCTCCGTCGCTTGTAGTAATTTATCATTCAATGAAGGGCTGAAAAATGATCCAAGCACCCAACTTGAATGTTTCGACATAAGTAAATCACTCAACACCTTACTTGATATACTTTACTTATCTATAAATAGCAGCATTGTGGATAGGGAACTAAGCTATTTACCTACCTAATTTTATTGTATAAATTTTCGGGATCAACAATTGGACCATGCAAACTAGAAATAACTTTTCTTGGATAAAAGAGGAGATTACTCGTTCCATCTCCGTATCGCTCATGATATATATAATAACTCGAGCATCCATTTCAAATGCGTATCCCATTTTTGCACAGCAAAGTTATGAAAATCCACGCGAAGCGACCGGTCGTATTGTGTGTGCCAATTGTCATTTAGCTAATAAGCCCGTGGATATTGAGGTCCCACAATCGGTACTTCCTGATACTGTCTTTGAAGCAGTTGTTCGAATTCCTTATGATATGCAAGTGAAACAAGTTCTTGCGAATGGTAAAAAGGGGGCTTTGAATGTCGGAGCTGTTCTTATTTTACCCGAAGGATTTGAATTAGCCCCCCCCGATCGTATTTCGCCAGAGATGAAAGAAAAGATAGGTAATCTATCTTTTCAGAGTTATCGTCCCAATAAAAAAAATATTCTTGTGATAGGTCCTGTTCCTGGTCAGAAGTATAGTGAAATCACCTTTCCGATTCTTTCTCCGGACCCCGCTATTAACAAGGATGTTCACTTTTTAAAATATCCCGTATATGTAGGTGGAAACAGGGGAAGGGGTCAGATTTATCCCGATGGGAGTAAGAGTAACAATACTGTTTATAATGCTCCAGCAGCGGGTATAGTAAGCAAAATTATACGAAAAGAAAAAGGGGGGTACGAAATAACCATAACCGATGCCCCGGGGGGGCGCCAAGTAATTGATACTCTACCTCCAGGGCCAGAACTTCTTGTTTTAGAGGGCGAATCTATCAAACTTGATCAACCATTAACGAGTAATCCTAATGTGGGTGGATTTGGTCAGGGGGATGCAGAAATAGTACTTCAAGACCCATTACGAGTCCAAGGCCTTTTTTTCTTCTTGGCATCCGTTAGTTTGGCACAAATCTTTTTGGTTCTTAAAAAGAAACAATTTGAGAAGGTTCAATTGTCAGAAATGAATTTCTAGATCTGCAAATTTATCAAAATCCAGTTTTTAAAAAGAAATTTTTGTGTGATCAAAAAATTGTTAAAAGACTTTTGCTTTTGTTTCTATTCTTTTTATATCTATATATATATAAGATTTTTTGAATTACTTGTACCATATTTCTAGTCATAGTATGTATATTGCTACGAAAAGTATTTGCCTTTCCCCGCCCTTAATCTAAATTGATTGGAGCAGTGTGATTATGTCCCCGTTGTGGGTAATTCTAGGAGGTATTGTTTTATTTGTCTTCCTAGTCTTCGACCCAAGAAAGAGGGGGATGTGGAAATTTTTTTCGTATGTCGAAAACGATACCTGATTTCGTTTGTCAAGGATTCCTGTTCTTATCTTAATTTCTATTTTTTTAAAGGTTTGTCATAACCTCCCTTTTGATTTTATACGTAAAAAAGGGGAGTGGACAAGCAAAAACAAAAAAGAAAAGGGAATCCTCTGGGTAAATAGAACTTCTTCAATGAACTTCTAAAAAATAATGAGCTATTAAAAAAAATAAGTAAGGTTCTATTAGGATAGAAAACTTAGTATGATATGCACTGGACAGAAATTCGAAACGATGGGTTATGATTATGTCATCTAGGAAAAAGAAATACAGTAATTTCTTCTTTCTTAGAATTTGAGTTTTAAAAGTATCGATATAGACTGGCGAGGGACGAGTAGTTAAAATAAAAATAGAAGACAGGGGGTAATCTGTTTTGTCATTTATTTGAATAAAGATAAAGAATTTGGATTATTGAGAACCCAACGGCCCCCCTCAAATTCGAAAAATAAGGGGGACCTTTGAGTTCTTACACTTTTATCTCTACGTTCATCCGATTACTAAAGGGATGAACCCAACCCGGAATATGAACCATAAAAGAAAATTCCTATTAAACCGATCACAAGAATACCCGTTCCAGTGCCTATTATCCAAAGAGGAATCCTTCCAGTAGTATCGGCCATTTATTCCACTTCCCTCCAAATTTAATCAAGCAGTCATGCTAGAGACATAAACAGTCATAGATAATTATGAGATGATATCTTTCCGATGGGATAAGAAAATTCCTATTCTATCAATTTATTATTGTGCTATTCTCTTGTCGTTCATTAATTGAAGAAATAATTAGAAAATAAAACAGCAAGTACAAAAATGAGTAATAACCCCCAGTAGAGACTGGTACGATTCAATTCAACATTTTGCTCGTTCGGGTTTGATTGTGTCATAGTTCTATTATTAATTGTGATTGGAATTAGGTTTATCGTTGAATGAACTGCATTGCTGATATCGATCCCAAAAAGAAAACGGTAGGTACAGCTAGTCCGTGAACAGCCAACCAGCGCACTGTAAAAATTGGATAGCTTCGATCTATGGTCATTGGAGCCTCCTAAAAAGATTTACTAAATTCATCAAGTTGTTCCAAAGAATCAAAACGGCCTGTTATTAAAGGAATTCCTTGTCGGCTCTCTGTAAAATATTCATTTGGACGGGGGCTTCCAAATACATCGTAAGCTAAACCCGTGCTGACGAATAACCAACCTGCAATGAATAGAGAAGGTATAGTAATGCTATGAATGACCCAATAGCGAATGCTGGTAATAATATCAGCAAAAGAACGTTCTCCTGTGCTTCCAGACATGCCGAGCTCCACATATTCTTGTACAGTCAAAAGAAAAGAAGATCGATTCCTTAAAAGATGAGATCAGAAAAGGAAATTCACCGAAATACAATCTTTGTGCGATCGTCAATATTTTACCAAGGGTTTCTTTAAAGTATACCGAATCAGTATAGCTATCCTTCTTCTAACGCAGCAAGGTAACTAACTTTAATCAGTATTCAATGGGGTTCGAAAGAATTTATTCTTTTTTTGTTGTCACTAAAAAAACGTATTATTTTAGATCAGTTAAGATATGAATTTGGTGGTTTGCTTTCTAATAAAAATTTATGAACATGAAGTAAATTATCATATTTCCGAAAGTCAATTCTATGCGAAATCTAAAAATCTACCACTCGCGGGGTGTAGAAAAAGAGTTTTTTTGGAATTTTTTTCTAAGGAAAAGTGATTGGTTAATCATTCAGTAACAAGTGTCGTCAGTAAATAATCTTTAATGAAAAAGGGAGAACAATGAAAAAATTGTAATAATTAACATCCATGATGCCCACCTTCTTGTCGTTGATCCAAAAGCACTTTATTGATCCTTAACTAAAAAGCAATTTTTTTTTAATATGGAATATGGCAATTGAATATGGAAAGAAAAAGAAAATGGAAACTCTAGAAAAGTAAAAGTAGAGTAGAATATGAATTACTAGTTTTAGAATGTAATTAGACCAAAAAAAGATTGGAATAAAGATTTTATTTTGTCGAGCGATCGGATCTACTCGAGGAATCCTTTTTCGCAATATTATGTAAATGAATCCACTAAAAAAAAAATGAAAGAACAGGGATAAAAATCGAAACGATTTTCCAATTTAATTTCGTAATGATTCAAAGAAATCTTATTTGAATGAAGTTATACAACCCAGTTTAGTTCTTCTTAGTATTATTTTTCTTCTTTTTCATTTAAAATGATTGATAAATGAAAAATTTTGAATTGAACTTATTATTTAAATTGGTTTTTTTGTTTATCCTCATATCTTTCATTTAAATTAGGTAAATGCTTTACAAACATATGTAAAAAAAAATGATTTAGCTCTTTCATGCCTACTTTAACGAGTTATTTCGGTTTTTTACTAGCAGTTTTAACTATAACCTCAGTTCTATTTATTGGTCTAAGCAAGATACGACTTATTTGAAATTAATTGAATCAACAATTCAAAATAATTCCTGCAGTATTCGATCTCTTTTTAGTTCTTTACCGCGTAAACTTACAATTTTTTGTTATTGAGATTTGTGGGCAATATGGATTAATATTTAAGGATAGATATTACCTCTCTTTTTCCTTTTTTAAACAAAAAAAAATGATTGAAGTTTTTTTATTTGGAATCATATTAGGTTTAATTCCTATTACTTTGGCTGGATTATTTGTAACTGCATATTTACAATACAGGCGTGGTGACCAGTTGGACCTTTGATTAATTAACGCCCTTTTTTGTTTTGACCTCCTTCGGATTAAAAAAACAAGGCGGGGGAGGGTTCAATTTAGATTGCTCTTCTATTTTTTCCATAAAAAATTATCCCGAACAGTAATATAATCACGCTCTGTAGGATTTGAACCTACGCCATTGGGTTTTGGAGACCCACGTTCTACCGAACTGAACTAAGAGCGCTTTCTTATCACAAAGATAAGAAAAAGCTTCTTTTGAACCCCAAATCCTCTCAAATGCTATAACTAGAATATAGAATAAATATGATAATTAGTTGTGTGTACTCCTATCGCAAATGGATCTCACCTTATTGCTCAGAGACGAAGTAAAAGGTAGGGATGACAGGATTTGAACCCGTGACATTTTGTACCCAAAACAAACGCGCTACCAAGCTGCGCTACATCCCTTTCTTTCGATTGGTCTACAATGTCATTGTAGAGAATCCCTCTTTTGTTTTCCATCTATTTCTTTACTTAGTTTATTCCTATAAATAAAACACCTTATGTTGTCATTTTTTCTTCGTTTTGGTCTCATATCATATAAGATAATAATAAAACATAATAATAAAAACGACTTATGTAATATTTTATGTACATATAAGCAAACTAAGAAATACGCCACAAATTTCGTGAATGCTGACGCGGAAGACGTAGTGTCTTTTTCTTTTCTTAAAAAAATCTCGTTGTACATTTCCAATTTTAATTCTGGATTCCGTATAGAAAACAAATGCAAGTAGCCCTTAACCACATATAGATCTGATCATATATGTCATTATATTATGCCTTATTAATATTCTATTTTGTATTACAGTAAATAATTATGTTATTTATTACAATTTATTAGACTCAAGAAGAAAGAAAAGGGGGAGCTTTTAAAATGCGAGATCTAAAAACCTATTTATCCGTGGCACCAGTAATAAGTACTTTATGGTTTGGGTCTTTAGCAGGCCTATTGATAGAAATTAATCGTTTTTTCCCAGATGCACTAACATTTCCCTTTTTTTCATTTTAAGTATTCATAGAGGGGGGTGAAGTATATTAGCGATACAATTAAATATATACCATTCCTTTCCCTTCTCATTTTTTTTTTATTAAAAACGTTATAAAAGAAAAAGAGGAAAGATCGATTCAATCTCAATGAAACTTGGAAGGCGGCCCCAGGCTTCAAATAACTAAACTTCATTTAAATTAAGAGAACGAAAGTGGAAAATGCAGTTAGGGCAACAGTATCGTACAAGATATTTCAATGAAATACCATACTGCGATTCTAATCAAAACTTAGAATCTAAATAGAGTTTAAAATTTTTGTATTACCCATTTTTTCTTAATTTTCTTAGTTATTACTATATTTTATAAGATTTCTATTTATTTTGATTGCAAGAAAATCTTTCATAATTTGATTTCAAGTTAGTAATTTCTAGTTTTTTCTTTCTTATTCGCTTCGGGTCGGAAAATAGAAAAGTGGAAACTCAAAAGGAGGTTCATGGCCAAAGGTAAAGCTGTCCGTATAAGGGTTATTTTGGAATGCACTGCTTGTGTTCGAACCAGTGTTAATAATAAACCAAGGGGGATTTCGAGATATATTACTGAAAAGAATCGACATAATACGCCTAGTGCATTGGAATTGAGAAAGTTTTGTTCTTATTGTTCCAAACATACCATTCATACGGAAATAAAGAAATAGATGGAACCGATCACCTATGTCATACCTTTCCAAAGACGAAAGAGATGAAAAAAAGAATAATATATAAATATTATAATATAAAAATATATATATTGTAAACTTATCGAATAAGATAGAGAATGAATAACATAATAACATAGATAATAGTATATAGTTATTAACTATATTAACTATTCATAAATTAATATATTATTTCAATTTCTAAATAATAAATAGAAACAAGCAAAATCCAATTTCATTTGCTCGGATCAAAAATGTTTGAGAAATTTGAAATTATAATTACGAAATATTCTAAGGAAAAAAACCATGGATAAATCCAAGCAATTTTTTAGTAAATCCAAGCGATCTTTTCGTAGGCGTTTGCCCCCGATCCAACCGGGGGATCGGATTGATTATGATAACATGAGTTTAATTAGTCGATTTATTAGTGAACAAGGAAAAATCTTATCTAGACGGGTAACTCGGTTGACTTTAAAACAACAACGATTAATTACTATTGCTATAAAACAAGCTCGTATTTTATCTTCGTTACCCTTTCTTAATAATCAAAAACAATTTGAAAAAAGGGAGTTGGTTTCTAGAACTGCTGGTCTTAGAACCAGAAAAAAGGAGTTGGTTTCTAGAACTGCTGGTCTTAGAACCAGAAAAAAGGGGTTGGTTTCTAGAACTGCTGGTCTTAGAACCAGAAAAAAATAGATTTCTTCTTCAAGTGAATCAAAATTCCAATCTGAACTCAACCCTAGATTGCTGTTTTGTCCGAAAAATAGAAAAAACGAGATTTGATTGTTGTAAGAAAAAAACGAATTGGTAAGAATAACTCTTTTTTTTGAGCGTTTTCCTCGATTTACCTACTTGATCATATTATCATAGTATTTTACCATACTAATTTCTATCCTACCTTTCCGGAATTCATTCTCCAAAGAATTCCCCGGAAAACATTCTGGCGAACTCACCTTATTTGTCATTGGAAATGACATAAAGACAATTCCTATTTAATATAGTTATTTGTGCAAGTATTTTCCGATTAATAAGCAATTGTCTCTTATACAGATTGTTTATTAATCTACTATAACTTGAAGATACCATATTCTCACGAATTCCTGCATTTATTCGAGTGATCCACAAACGTCTAAATTGCCTTTTCTGTCTATCTCTATCCCCATAGGACGAAGCCAAAGCTCGTATTTGTTGTTGAATAATAGATCGATTAAGTCTTGCATGAGCCCCCTGAAAGCCTGAGGCGAATGAACGAGCTTTTGTTCTACTCCTTCGAGCTGGATATCCTCGTTTAGTTCTGGTCATTGAATAAAGAAACTTGGATTAATAACTAATCGATTTTTTTCTTTCAGTTATTGTCATTCTGGTACCCCTTTCTCTAATAACAAAACGTATTCTTCCAATATATAAAAAAAATTCCAAGGGCTTTTGCTACTATAACCTTCCCAACCACGATTTTTTTCTAAGCATTTCGCTTCGAAATAAGAAAATTGCATTGATACTAGTACTAAGTATCAAAGTAAAAAAAATAAGCAGTAAATAGAAATGGATAAAGAAATAGTGGGTTCCATCGTTTCTATGGTTTCTTGTTAAACGGTGAGGTCTTCTCTATACACCGGAGCTCCTTCTTTCATTTAATCAATGCTATTGTTAACTTGTACAGTTCACACTCTTTGGCTCTACCCCTGAATTATCCAGTAATAGGTCTTTCATAACGAGATCGATCTATACAGTAACGGTATTTAATTCTGAAGATTAGCTAATTAGCGGACCCTCTAAGTCCGTTCTTGCAAGAGCAGTGTCAATTTTTAGCCTATTTAATTGAAATCGAATTTTTCCCTGCTTAATTGATAATCTTTTATTATCATTTTATTATCAATGGGGAGTTTTTTCTCATTTGAAATTGAGGTGATCGAATTTCTACGGATGGAAACCATAAATGGGATACACAATAGAAGGATAAATATATATTTTTTTGATATATTGAAGAAAGTTTCCCCATTCTATACTATTTAGCCTTATCTGAACCGATCACGAATAGTGGAAAATCGCTTTCCTCTCTCTTACCCCAACTCATGATCTAAACGAGTCGCACATACACCCTAGTACATGTTCCTCGGCGCTGAGGGCAGCCCCTAAGAGCGGGGGCTTTTTTGCGCTTTCTGACTGGCTGTCTTGTGTTTCTAATAAGTTGTTTAGTCGTTGGCATGTTGAATTGTATGGATAATAAGGTGGTTTAGATCGATCTTAACCGCATGATTATTCTGAATTCCTTCTAGAATCTAGAATTAATATTCTTTCTATCTATTACTAGAAAGAATATTAATTTTAGTTAATATTCAAAAGAATATTAATGAAGATTAAATATCAAATGTTCAAGGCTTGCGACCAAACATCTCATCGTGATCGGGGCCCCCTATCTCATCAACAATTCTATACGCTTTCGCCATTTCCGCTGTCATATAGAAATCCATTTCTAATAACCTTTCGACTACACGCAATTCAAGTTGTGTTTTGGCCGCATAAAGCTTGGTGACATCGGCGCGGAAGGTGTCCATGTGTTTATGTTCTACCGAAAGAATTCCAGTTTTGGCCGTCAATTTATTAGACCAAGGTTGATGCGCCATTATACTAGCGTGAGCGAATGCTCGACGCTTTCCTTTTGCTCCCGAAGCTAGGATCAAAGATGCCATTGAAGAGGCCTCTCCTACGCAGATGGTCTGCACATCTGCCTTGATCTGTTCCATGGTATTGATAATCGATAGTCCATTCGTTACCGAACCCCCAGGAGAACTTATAAAAAGAAAAATATCAGCGGGACTCCGGGAAGAGAGTTCTAGCAACGAACCAACAATCTTATTGGTCACCTCGGTGTCAAGTTCCCCCTGGAGAAACAGGACTCTGCGTTGAGCAAGTCGCTCATAAATATCATCCCACCAGTTATCCTCCTTCCCCTTCTCGTTCCCCTTCTCGTTCTCGTTCCCCTTCTCGTTCTCGTTCCCCTTCTCGTTCCCCTTCTCGTCTTCGTTCCCCTTCTCGTTCCCCTTCTCGTCTTCGTTCCCCTTCTCGTCTTCGTTCCAGTTCTCGTTCTCGTTCCAGTTCTCGTTCCCCTTCTCGTCGTCGTTCCCCCAACCAGGTAACTTTATTGGCCGTGCCATATGGCCCTCCTATTTTGATTTCAAAATTTTGTTTTTTAAGAAATTGTGTTTGGGTAATATAAATCCTAAAATTAATATTCACTTTACTATAAATTCTGCCTTTTTGGTATGCTTAAATAAACTTGGTTATTTTTTTAACCAAGCTTAATATCGCATACTCGATTAATTCGAGATTAAGCTGTTAACCTGTTAAGCGTTAGCTGATATAATTATAATCATTATAATGGATAATCGCAACTACAAAACAAAAGTTACTAAGTCTATATATTTTAAGTCTAGATATTTAGAAGATTCGATTATCTATTTCTAATAGACTCCCGATTAATTCGAGATTAAGCTAACCTGTTAAGCGTTAGCTGATATAATTATAATCATTATAATCGATAATCGCAACTACAAAACAAAAAACTAAGTCCGTTACTAAGTCTATATATTTAGAATATTCGATTATCCATTTCTAATAGACTATAGACTCCATTAATTCGAGATTAACCTGGTAAGAGGTAGAATAGAATAACCTGTATATAATTATAATCATTATAATCGATAATCGCAACTACAAAACAAAATACTAAGTCCGTTACTAAGTCTATATATTTAGAATATTCGATTATCTATTTCTAATATATAGTATCTATACCCACAATAAGTGAATAAAGTTACGTTTTTACTTCAAATTATTACTACTAGTTCCTTTAAATGATGAACAAATCTGTATGCATTTACTCATGTAAAGGGGGTATTGCGTATTGGTACTTATTGAATATAGAATAGATCTGCTTCTCTTTGTTCCTACAAACATAATTTTCTCTTCGTACATTACTAAAACTAACTAAAGGAAGAGAAAAAAAGATTAATTCTTTCCCCAAGATAATCAATTCAAAGGGGGTCCATAACATAGTTTTTTCAGTGCAATAAAGTTACATAGTGTCTACTTTTCGTTGCTAAAGAGGTATTTCCATGGGTTTGCCTTGGTATCGTGTTCATACTGTCGTATTGAATGATCCCGGTCGTTTGCTGGCTGTTCATATAATGCATACAGCTTTGGTTGCTGGTTGGGCCGGTTCGATGGCTCTATATGAATTAGCGGTTTTTGATCCTTCTGATCCCGTTCTTGATCCAATGTGGAGACAAGGTATGTTTGTTATACCTTTCATGACTCGTTTAGGAATAACCGATTCGTGGGGTGGTTGGAATATTATCGGGGGAACTATAACGAATCCCGGTATTTGGAGTTATGAAGGTGTGGCTGGGGCACATATTGTGTTTTCCGGCTTGTGCTTCTTGGCAGCTATATGGCATTGGGTGTATTGGGATCTCGAAATCTTTTGTGATGAACGTACAGGAAAACCCTCTTTGGATTTGCCTAAAATTTTTGGAATTCATTTATTTCTTTCAGGAGTGGCTTGTTTTGGGTTTGGCGCTTTTCATGTAACCGGCTTATATGGTCCTGGAATATGGGTGTCGGATCCTTATGGACTAACTGGAAAGGTACAAGCTGTAAATCCCGCGTGGGGTGTGGAAGGTTTTGATCCTTTTGTTCCGGGAGGAATAGCCTCTCATCATATTGCAGCAGGAACATTGGGCATATTAGCAGGCCTATTCCATCTTAGTGTGCGTCCGCCCCAACGTCTCTACAAAGGATTGCGTATGGGAAATATTGAAACTGTCCTTTCAAGTAGTATCGCTGCTGTCTTTTTTGCAGCTTTTGTTGTTGCGGGAACTATGTGGTATGGTTCAGCAACTACACCGATTGAACTATTTGGTCCCACTCGTTATCAATGGGATCAAGGCTATTTCCAGCAAGAAATATATCGAAGAATTGGTGCGGGATTAGCTGAAAATCAAAGTTTATCTGAAGCTTGGTCTAAAATTCCTGAAAAATTGGCTTTTTATGATTATATCGGAAATAATCCGGCAAAAGGCGGATTGTTCCGAGCAGGCTCGATGGACAATGGGGACGGAATAGCAGTTGGGTGGTTAGGACATCCCATCTTTAGAGATAAAGATGGACGTGAACTTTTTGTCCGCCGTATGCCTACTTTTTTTGAAACATTTCCAGTTGTTTTGGTAGATGGAGACGGAATTGTTAGAGCGGATGTTCCTTTTCGAAGAGCCGAATCAAAGTATAGTGTTGAACAAGTAGGGGTAACGGTTGAGTTTTATGGTGGCGAACTAAATGGAGTCAGTTATAGTGATCCTACTGCTGTGAAAAAATATGCTAGACGGGCTCAATTGGGTGAAATTTTTGAATTAGATCGTGCTACTTTGAAATCCGACGGTGTTTTTCGCAGTAGTCCAAGGGGTTGGTTTACTTTTGGACATGCTTCGTTTGCTCTGCTTTTCTTCTTCGGACACATTTGGCATGGCGCTAGAACCTTGTTCAGAGATGTTTTTGCTGGTATTGATCCAGATTTAGATGCTCAAGTGGAATTTGGAGCATTCCAAAAACTGGGAGATCCAACTACAAGAAGACAAGTAGTTTGATACAACATTGCTCTATTTGAGTTGGCCTCTTTCCTTTGAATTCGAATCTAGTTCCTTTTTCTATTTTAGATAGGGAATATAGGGAAAGGGTCCCAAATAAACAGGTATGGAAGTTATAATTGTAAACCACGTTCGAATCTATGGAAGCATTGGTTTATACATTCCTCTTAGTCTCAACTCTAGGAATAATTTTTTTCGCTATCTTTTTTCGAGAACCGCCTAAAGTTCCAACTAAAAATTCCAAATAAAAAGATGAAACGATTTTTCATTAGCTTAAGTCGTAGTTGAAGCAATGAGCCTCCCATATATATTTATTGCATATGGGAGGCTCATTGCTTCAACTAGTCTCCGTGTTCTTCAAAAGGATCCCTTAGTTGTTGAGAGGGTTGCCCAAAAGCAGTATATAAGGCATACCCAGTAAAACTTACAAGTAAACCAGATAGAAAGATGGCGACTAGGGTTGCTGTTTCCATTATTATCTAATATCAAGATTATAATTTCAAGACTCCAATGGATCTATGATAAGATATTTTATCTTATACAACGGAATGGTATACAAAGTCAACAAAGCTCAATTAATACAAAATAGGATTTATGGCTACACAAAGCGTTGAGGGTGGTTCTAGATCGCGTCCAAGACGAACTGGTGCAGGGTCGTTATTGAAACCATTGAACTCGGAATATGGTAAAGTAGCTCCTGGATGGGGAACTACTCCTTTGATGGGCGTCGCAATGGCTTTATTTGCGATATTCCTATCTATTATTTTGGAGATTTATAATTCATCCGTTTTACTGGACGGGATTTCAATGAATTAGATTTACGAAAAGTGTTAAGTCCTCGCTTTTCAATATTAAAGTAAGTCTCGGATTTTTTTCGCTCCCCCTAATTCGATTTTATTTTGGTAGTCCGATCGTGGAATTTCTTTTTTCTGTATTTCTGGAATATGAGTGTGCGACTTGTTAGGCTGGATCCTATTGATAGTACAGAGAATCGGTCTCTCATCTTGATAGAGATGGTTTTTTACTTCGTCAGATCCTTATTCTAGTATCTGGAGCACGGAATATATGAAATAGATTAGTAAGTATTAGAACTATGATTCATATTTAATATTCAGATCGCGCGACCGAACTCAAAAGAATTTGAAAGAATTCGAAGATACAAATTGAAAAATTTTTCTCCTTTGAAATTCTTTGTCTATACTTATTTTTTTTTAGTCATTATTTGTATTCATTGAATAAGTGATGATGCAATGATTCTTACTCAGGGAATCTTTGGACTACTTATATTAGTTTATAAGTTTTACTGAATCATCGCGGTTCTAGTATGAATCTGCGGTTTTAATCGATTTATAGGATCTTAACAAGAAAAATCCTATCATAATAAAGAAAAAAAGTAAGGCTGTATTACTTACACATTACATACAAATAAAAATACCAAATCAAGCAAAAAATGGGTAATTAGAAGATTCAAGAGGCCTGTCATGATCACCATCACAAAATCAACGAGCCAACTTGATATTTTGGCATTATAACCACAAAAAAAAGTTTTCGGATTTTTTTTTCTTTTCCTATCGATATCTTCATCTTGAAAGAGGCTTAGTGAATTAATTAAGAAGTTTCTATTCCACATATCCGTTTCAACTAATATTTGGGTCTTTCTGTTTGAGCTGTACGAGATGAAATTCTCATATACGGTTCTCGGAGGGGGAATTCCTCTGATTTACCTATCTCAATAAAGTCTATGATTGGTTCGAAGAGCGTCTCGAGATTCAGGCTATTGCAGATGATATAACTAGTAAATATGTTCCGCCCCATGTCAACATATTTTATTGTTTAGGAGGAATTACACTTACTTGCTTTTTAGTACAAGTAGCTACGGGGTTTGCTATGACTTTTTACTATCGTCCGACTGTTACTGAAGCTTTTGCTTCTGTTCAATACATAATGACTGAAGTTAACTTTGGTTGGTTAATACGATCAGTGCATCGATGGTCGGCAAGTATGATGGTCCTAATGATGATCCTCCACGTATTTCGTGTGTATCTCACCGGCGGCTTTAAGAAACCTCGCGAATTGACTTGGATTACAGGTGTGGTTCTTGCTGTATTGACTGCATCTTTTGGGGTAACCGGTTATTCCTTACCTTGGGACCAAATTGGTTATTGGGCGGTCAAAATTGTAACGGGTGTGCCAGACGCTATTCCTGTAATAGGATCTCCTTTGGTAGAGTTATTACGTGGAAGTGCTAGTGTAGGACAATCCACTTTGACTCGTTTTTATAGTTTACATA